TTCAACCAATTCTGCGCTTGAATATAATTACCAGGAGTAAGCGCAATAGCTTGTTTCCAATACTCGGCGGCTTGGTTGAACCAAGCCTCCGCAATTTCAGAATCTCCCTGCCGAACGGCCAGTTCTCCCCGGTCGGAATAGGTGGGTCAATTCCTTTCCTTAGAACCGTACTTGAGAGTTTCCCGCCTCATACGGCTCGGCAATCAATTCTTTTGGTGTCCCGGGTTTTTGAATCTAGTATATCGAATTGAATTCGATTTCTCGTAGATCAATCTTTATTCTTTTTTTCGCGGGTTAACCAAAAGAGGTTAATTCCATGAGCATGAGTTTCAAACTTGACTTTTGATTAAATTAATAATCAGCTTTGCTTTCATTTTATCTTTTCTCCCACCGTCAGAAGAATAACATAGAAGCATTTCCACTATAGTTAGAATTTTCTGAAAGGTATCTATCTCGGTTTCATATAAAAATTGATATAGAATCTTTGAAAAAGACCTTTCTTCCTAAGAAAGAAAAGACTTACTGTCTTTGGGATCTGATGCTACACCGCTGCTTAATACCTTAGGGGATCAACTTTATTACATAAGTGGATTCCTTACTTTTATCTCATATCATAACATAAATAAGCAGTTCTTATTGGATCGGCATCGGCCCAAAACCTCGCGAATTGGTCTTTACGGTGCTTCCTCTATCAATTAGATCCTTTATCCATAGAATAAACTATCTAGGCATATCGATTTCTTCATATTTCGACTTCTATGAAGTTTCTTTCTTTGCTACAGCTGATAAAAATCGTTTTTTGCACGATGCATATGTAGAAAGCCTATTTTTTTTTTCTAGTATTTATTAGTATTAGTGTATTCGCTCTTTCTCCCCCCCCATTTTTTTTCTTTTCCTTTTTTCTTTCTATAGTCGAGATAGTCGCACGTAATGACAGATCACAGCCATATTATTCAAAGCTTGTGGTAAGAATGGATTTCGTTCGAGTGCCCGAAAATAATATTCTAAAGCTTTTGTATGTTCTCCGTTACTTGTGTGGATAAGGCCTATGTTATAGAGTATATAGCTTCGATCGTAGGGATCAATTTCTAGTCGCATAGCTTCATAATAATTCTGTAAAGCTTCCGCATAATTGCCTTCAGATTGAGCTGACATCCGTTACGGTCGTCATTCGATTCAAAGAATTCTCCGTTTCAGAACCGTACATGAGATGAAAATCTCATACGGCTCCTCCCTTATGTGCATAATGAGAATAGAATAATACATGAAATCAAAAAAGATTGAAATATTCTCATTATGAACTGAGGGGGGCTAATGTTTTTACAAGAAATCTCTAGCCAACCTTCCTGCAAAAGCTTTTTCTTATTCTTAATATCACGCGTGTTGGTACTGGTACTAGATAAAACTGTAAACTCCAACAATTTCTTTGTTCTCAACGCCCCTTAATTTCCAGGAATTAATCACTTCAACAGTCTTCGATGGTTATAAGGGTATCCACAGTACGAACGAGATGGATGTTTGTTATCCCAACCATTCTTCTTAGTCCCGATCCCGATAAGGAAAAGGGGCAGTTTATAACAAAGTTTTCGTGTTGCTGATTCCTAGACGTAGCGCCTCTTCCCCTATGCCGCCTATTGGTACTGGTGTAGTAGGGTTGACTTGCAATACAGAACCCATAGGTGGTGTAACCTTTCGCTCAATACTAGAATCGACAATTGAAGCATCTGAGGCTGCATTAATCGGGGATACACGACAGAAGGAATGGTTTTATCTATAAACTTCACCTTCAACAAGCGTAGATTTTTTCAAAAATCTTTTTTCGTTCTTTTCTATCCCGAATCATCTTTCTTTCTCCTAAGACCGAAAGCGGTAAATAAAAAAAAATCAAATCGCACCATCTCTGTAATAGCTAAATGCCTCTTTTTCTCCTGAAGTTGTCGGAATTATTCGTAATAATATATTGGCTACAATTGAAAAGGTCTTATCAATAAAATTTCCATTTATCCGCGATCTAGGCATAGGTAAAAATCCATTCTATAATTCGTTTCATTACCTCTCGTGAGAAAATGATCCCACAAACAAAGGAATTGTACAGTACAAAATAACATAAAAGCAGACGCATTAAAAAAAAAAAAAATAGACCGATCCGTTGATTCGTTCCAATTCATTGATTAAATCAGGTAGAAATATCAGAAAAAAAAGAGTAGCGTCATCTTTGCAAACAAGATATATACCTTTATTGTTTTTAACAGTTTTTCACAAACAAAAAAAATTCTCTTTTTTCCCCAGACTCAAAGAAAGAATTTTTTCTTTGCTGAAAGGGTTTCTATTTTTCTAGTTAGAATGGATTCGATTGTCCGTACCCATCTAACAATCGAATTTGAACAACTCGCTATTCACGCGGGTTCTCGGTCATAATCATTGTGTAGGAGAGATGGCCGAGTGGTTCAAGGCGTAGCATTGGAACTGCTATGTAGACTTTTGTTTACCGGGGGTTCGA